CCCAATTTTATAGCATCAATAAAATTAAAAAATAAAGTTTTGTCATTATCGAACATGAAATTCGACGAAAACAATGATAAATATCTACGAATCGAACCGAACGAAGGGGGAACTATAACTATAACGAAAAAAATAAGTAAAGGTTAGCAAAAGTTATAGGTATATACAAGCCCCTACCCCCCCTTTTTTGATTTCCTTCTATCAAAATAAAAAAATCCTACGGACGATTCATTCACACATTATATACACTTGGGATCAAAAAGGTTTAATTTATTCTAACAAATATTACTTTTGAATTGGAAATTTGCTCGATTGGGATCCCTTCAATTTATATAGATTTACAGTTTACGAAGTTATTTCAATTTTTTGATTTACATTAACCCTAGGTTTTTGTTCCGAGAAAAAAATGAATACTTTCTACTCGAGCTGCATCGTGGACTATTTACCCTCCCAACGGATGTCGAGACAAGAGCACCTTCGTTTCTATAGAACTATAGAAATAGAAGATGATGGATAGAAGAAGGAATACACAGCGGATCGTGTCCTTCAAGTCGCACGTTGCTTTCTACCACATCGTTTCAAACGAAGTTTTACTATAACATTAACATTCTTCTAATTTGGAACCAGTATGGAATTGATTCAATTAGGGAATCATGAATAGTCGTTGGTTCCATTTATGAATAAAGGTGATAAAGGATATGCTCTGGGACGGAAGGATTCGAACCTCCGAATAGCGGGACCAAAACCCGTTGCCTTACCACTTGGCCACGCCCCATTTAGATTTCTATTCGACACGAATAATCAACAATATTAATAATATTAATATTGATTTTTTGTCAACTCAAAGTACAAGATAAATAGCTATAGAGTCGATTAAATTTTTATTAATATTTTAATACGTGTAAATAGAGAATGTAACTTAATTTATTGATCATTAGATATAATTCAATTAAGATATTGTATGAAAAGTATGATTTCTTCTATTCTCTTTTGAGAATTGGAGGACTTTTGGTTGGGCGGATTCAAAAAAAAAGAGAGACTCTTTGTCTCCCTTTTTTTACCTTTTCCTTTTATTTATATTATATAAATAACTCAATCGAAATGGAATTATCTCATAGAACAAAATGTCTGCTATGCTTAATATTTGTAGTTTGATAGGGATCTGCCATTATGCCTTTTTTTCATATTCAAGTAGCTTTTTCTTCGGAAAATTGCCCGAGGCCTATGCTTTTTTGAATCCAATCATAGATGTTATGCCCGTCATACCTGTGCTATTTTTTCTCTTAGCTTTTGTTTGGCAAGCTGCTGTAAGTTTTCGATAAAATATTTCATTTTAAAATCGACGATAAAATGGCTGCTTTACTTTAGTTGATAATAAATCCTAACAATTGATCGGATCTAAAAGATATTTAGATTTTGGTTAATAGAAAACTCTTTTTCAAAATGAATTTCTGAAAATCCTTTTCTATTTCGAATTTGGTTATTAGTATTCACAGAGGATATGCGGTAGAAAACTGTAGAACCTATTCTATTTTTTTTTCGAATAAAAAATTTATTTTGGAGATTTTAGAATGCTTACTCTCAAACTCTTCGTTTATACAGTAGTGATATTTTTTGTTTCTCTCTTCATCTTTGGATTCCTATCTAATGATCCAGGACGTAATCCTGGACGTGAAGAATAAAAGGTATCTTTTATTTTACATTTTTTTTGAAGATTTTTTTATGTTTAACTAGGAACAAAAAGTATTTTGACAATTTGGAAAAAAAAATAAAGTCATCAACGGAAGAGGAAAGAAAGGGATTCGAACCCTCGGTACGAATAACTCGTACAACGGATTAGCAATCCGTCGCTTTAGTCCACTCAGCCATCTCTCCCAATTGAAGACGCTGTTAAATTACACAAAAAGTAAGGAATATTTATTATATAGATATTATATGGATATGTACACTTTTTAGCAGCAATTTAATTTCGTTAAATAAAAAAGGGGCTGTAAAGTGCCAACAAAACAATATAAAAAAAAGTAAAAAAAAAAAAAGGAATTCTCCCTTTTTGATCTTGTTCAAAGGACCCGTCTTTTTTTTTATTACCACGGCCCGGCCTGTTCAGCCCCTAACCGGGCCTTTTTTGTTCAAACAAAAACAATTTTAATTTGAAATTAAATAGATTCTAGATAAATAAGAATGATTTATCTGATTTGGAAAATAGCTTAGTATTCTATAAAATTAGAAAATTAGAAAGCGGAATACAAAATATTCAAGCAAGAATAAAAAGGGAAGAAATGATAGTTCGATATACGAAAACAAAAAAGGGTAAAAACTAGAATTTTTATTCTTTTGAGAGGATACTAACTTTAAAAATTTACTATTATTCTGTCCAATTTCCCCGTTCGACAAAAGGTCCAGTTGTATACAATAATCACACTGTAGCGGGTATAGTTTAGTGGTAAAAGTGTGATTCGTTTTTCTAACCCTTTAATAGTTAAAGGAATAGTTAAAGGAT